TAAAGCCGAAGTCAATGGGGGTACTATCGTGAAAAGGTTAAAACCTCGGGCTCGAGGACGTAGTTATCCGATAAAAAGACCCACCTGTCATATAATTATTGTAGTGAGGGATAGCTCTAAAAAGAAAACGGATCAGGATATATATTTAGAAACAAAGGATCAATGGAAAGATCCTATAATAGAGAGATATTTGGAGAAAGAGAGAGAAGAAAAATATGGGCAAAAAAATAAATCCCCTTGGTTTCCGACTTGGTGGGGAAAACCAAAAGCATAGATCCCTTTGGTTCGCGCAACCAAAAAATTATTCCATAGGTCTCCAGGAAGATGAAAAAATACGAGATTGTATCAAGAATTATGTACAAAAAAATAGGAGAATATCCTCGGGTTTCGAAGGAATTGCACATATAGAGATTCAAAAAAAAATCGATCTGATCCAGGTCATAATCTATATTGGATTTCCAAATTTGTTAATAGAGGGTCGAACACGAGGAATCGAAGAATTACAGATCAATGTACAAAAAGGATTTAATTCTGTGAACCGGAGACTTAACATTGCTATCACAAGAGTTGCAAAACCTTATGGACAACCTAATATTCTTGCAGAATATATAGCTCTACAATTAAAGAATAGAGTTTCCTTTCGAAAAGCAATGAAAAAAGCTATTGAATTAACTGAACAAGCGGATACAAAAGGAATTCAAGTGCAAATTGCAGGACGTATCGACGGAAAAGAAATTGCACGTGTCGAATGGATCAGAGAAGGTAGGGTTCCCCTACAAACCATTCGAGCTAAAATTGATCATTGTTCCTATACAGTTCGAACTATCTATGGGGTATTAGGCATCAAAATTTGGATATTTGTAGACGAGCAATAATGGGCCTTTCCTTGCCATTCTATCCAGTGATAGAACAAAAAACGACAAACTATTCTTTTTCCCTTCAATGAAAAATGAGCAATTCTAATTCTATAGGGTTGAATAAAAATTGGATTGATCATTTGGTAGAATTGCTATGCTTAGTGTGTGACTCGTTGGTTTTTCTTTAGAGTTGGGATTCAAAAAAAAAAAAGGACTGGCCCCTAACTAATAACTATAGAACTTAGAACCAGCTCATTGCTTCGTATTATCGAGATCCAAGGAACCAGTCACTATATGATGTGTCAATCATATAGTTGTAGCAACTGAAATCTTTTTTCCATAAAGGAAAAATCAATCTGATTATGGATTGTGAAGCGAAAATAGAGGGATGTGGGTAAATGGAAGGGCGAGAGAAAGAGAGAAGGAGAATATCAATGGTATATGATTCCAATATGTATGGTCTATTATGAATCATCTCATAAAAGGCAGTGTGATAAAGCATCAATACTGATTCGTCCATAATTAGATGAATACGGTTCATAGGAAAAATACCAATAATAAAGAGCCTCGAGTCAATAGAGACTGAGGAGATTGACTTGGGAACGAACTTGAATTGAGGAGCTCCATTGCAGAGTTCAGGCCTAGCCATTAATGGAGAAGCTATGGGAACGACGGAACCTGTGACTGCAGAAGATTCTATTGAAAACGAATCCTAATGATTCATTGGGTGGGATGGCGGAACCAACCAGGAACCAATTGATTTATTCTGAGAGGCCATGGGTTGACCCTACGAATGAAACAAATATTGAAAGAGTAAATATTCGCCCGCGAAACCCTTATTGAATTGCAAAATTTTGGCCGATTCGGTAAAGGTCAAGGATTCGTTATAAAAATAAAGCAAAGGCATTATCTTCTATATATAGAAATATACGTCTAGCTATATATACAAGATATACAGATTCCTACGTGACAGATTCAATATCAATAAATCCCATGATTTAGTGTATTATTCAATAAATACATGTGTATCTGTAATATTATTGAATCGTTTCATTCGCGAGGAGCTGGATGAGAAGAAACTCTCATGTCCGGTTCTGTAGTAGAGATGAGGTTGAGAAACAACCATCAACTATAACCCCAAAAGAACCAGATTCCGTAAACAACATAGAGGAAGAATGAAGGGAATATCTTATCGAGGCAATCATATTTGTTTCGGTAGATATGCTCTTCAGGCACTTGAACCCGCTTGGATCACATCTAGACAAATAGAAGCAGGGCGACGAGCAATGACACGATATGCGCGCCGTGGTGGAAAAATATGGGTCCGTATATTTCCCGACAAACCCGTTACAGTAAGACCTACGGAAACCCGTATGGGTTCGGGGAAGGGATCTCCCGAATATTGGGTATCTGTTGTTAAGCCGGGTCGAATACTTTATGAAATGGGCGGAGTATCGGAAACTGTAGCCAGAGCAGCTATTAAAATAGCTGCGTGCAAAATGCCTATACGAACGCAATTCATTATTTCAGGATAGGGATGTGGAACCAAAGGGGTATTTATGATGAAAAAAAAATCGCGGATTTCTTTATTTCTGGACAGACAATATTTCTTTCTTTTTTCCTTCGACCTTTGCATTGAAAGAACAGATTCAAAAAAAAAAATGATATGATTCAACCTCAGACCCATTTGAATGTAGCGGACAACAGCGGGGCTCGAGAATTGATGTGTATTCGAATCATAGGAGCTAGTAATCACCGATATGCTCATATTGGTGACGTTATTGTTGCTGTAATAAAAGAAGCAGTGCCCAATATGCCTCTCGAAAGATCAGAAGTGATCAGAGCTGTAATTGTACGTACATGTAAAGAACTCAGACGTGACAACGGTATGATAATACGATATGATGACAATGCAGCAGTTGTCATTGATCAAGAAGGAAATCCAAAAGGAACTCGGGTTTTTGGAGCGATCGCTCGAGAATTGAGACAGTTGAATTTCACTAAAATAGTCTCATTAGCTCCTGAGGTATTATAAATACTAGTAGATGAGACCATGATATAGTAGGGTATCTGAAATGGATCAATTAGTAGATTGTGTTTCACGCATATACTTTTCATAATTCATAAATAAAGAATCAAAAATTCACATAAAAAAAAACGGAACATGTTGATTATATCAAAATTAGGAGGCACCAATAATTATAGTTCGTCATGGGTAGGGACACTATTGCCGATATATTAACTTCTATAAGAAATGCCGACATGGATAAAAAAGGAACGGTTCGAATAGCATCTACTAATATGACCGAAAGCGTTGTTAAAATACTTCTACGAGAAGGTTTTATTGAAAACGTTAGGAAACATCGGGAAAACAACAAATATTTCTTGGTTTCAACCCTGCGACATAGAAGAAATAGGAAAGGAACATATAGAAATATTTTAAAGCGTATCAGCCGACCCGGTCTACGAATCTATTCCAACTATCAACGAATTCCTAGGATTTTAGGTGGAATGGGGATTGTAATTCTTTCTACTTCTAGAGGTATAATGACAGATCGAGAAGCTCGACTAGAAGGAATTGGAGGAGAAGTTTTGTGTTATATATGGTGATCCTTCTGGTATCCGAAGTTGATCCGTAACTTCCTATTTGTGAAAAAGGAGAGGAAAGACGGGTTGTTTAATATCACTCCTCCTCCATTAGTTGATACTTCAAGGGGGTTACCTGGAATGAAAGAACAAAAATTGATTCATGAAGGTTTAATTACTGAATCACTTCCCAATGGTATGTTCCGGGTTCGTTTAGATAATGAAGATCTGATTCTAGGTTATGTTTCGGGGAGGATCCGACGAAGTTTTATACGGATACTACCAGGAGATAGAGTCAAAATCGAAGTAAGTCGTTATGATTCAACCAGGGGACGTATAATTTATAGACTTCGCAACAAAGATTCAAACGATTAGGTGTAGGTGGCTTTTTAAACATTCCTTTCGTGGGAATACAATTCGAGGTTCAAAATTTCAAGAGACTTATTTTCTTCCAAGGAGTAGATTCGGAATTAAGGTAAGGAATAACAAATATGAAAATAAGGGCCTCTGTTCGTAAAATTTGTGAAAAATGTCGACTGATCCGTAGGCGGGGACGAATTATAGTAATTTGTTTCAATCCGAGACATAAACAGAGACAAGGGTAATCTTTCTAAAAAGAAAAGGGGATTTTCTAAAGGACCCGATGGACAAATAAAGGATCTGTTTTGATATGAAATGGATATATCCGTATATCTCTGACTCATATTTATGAGATGATAAAATATGACAAAACCTATACCAAGAATTGGTTCACGTAGGAATGGGCGTATTGGTTCACGTAAGAGTGGGCGTAGAATACCAAAAGGAGTTATTCATGTTCAAGCGAGTTTCAACAATACCATTGTGACTGTTACAGATGTACTAGGTCAGGTGGTTTCTTGGTCCTCCGCTGGTACTTGTGGATTCAGAGGCACAAGAAGAGGGACACCATTTGCTGCTCAAACCGCAGCAGGAAATGCTATTCGTACAGTAGTGGATCAGGGTATGCAACGAGCAGAAGTCATGATAAAGGGTCCTGGTCTCGGAAGAGATGCAGCATTACGAGCTATTCGTAGAAGTGGTATACTATTAAGTTTCGTACGTGACGTAACCCCTATGCCACATAATGGATGTAGACCTCCTAAAAAAAGACGTGTGTAGAAATAAGAATTGAACGGATTTCAAGAGAAATAAATGATTCAATGATCTGAAAAAAGAATAAGAATATTATGGTTCGAGAGGAAGTAGCAGTATCCACTCGGACACTACAGTGGAAGTGTGTTGAATCAAGAACAGACAGTAAGCGTCTTTATTATGGCCGTTTCATTTTGGCCCCGCTTATGAAAGGCCAAGCAGATACGATAGGTATCGCGATGCGAAGGGCTTTACTTGGAGAAATAGAAGGAACATGTATTACACGTGCAAAATCTGAAAAGGTACCACATGAATATTCTACGATAGTCGGTATTGAAGAATCAGTACATGCAATTTTAATGAATTTGAAAGAAATTGTATTGAGAAGTCATCTGTATGGAACTCGTGACGCATCCATTTGCGTCAGGGGCCCTAGATACGTAA